TAGAGGGTTGTAAATACTTGCGCCAAGGATTCACCAAAAGAAAAGATTAGAGTGATCGGTAAGTCTTGATAGCCCTTCCACTACTACTGTAGTGTCTACTTGAATTAGATTGGCACTTTTTTTCTTTTTCTATTCAGTAACCTTAGTCCTAGTCAAGACTAGACTAGTTTATGATTGTTTAAAAGACAGAATCGGGAGAGGGTTAAGGATTAGATCAAATGGGGAATGGAGGTCTGTGATTGTGATGGATAGCGATCCGTCTTGATTCCCTATTTTTATGCCTTTTATTTAGGAAGGGCGAAAAAATAAACACTGGATATTTTATTATCTTACATGTTCTATTAGTAACATCCCCTCGATACTTGGAAGGACGTCACTACCTGTTGTTATTTTGCTTGGGCTTAATGTTTACCGATTCTACTATAAATCATATTAAGAATAAATGGGTTTAGTGAATTAGTTCATCAATAGTGTTGGTGCAGAACACCCCCCCTTTTTTTTTGACTCTGCACCATTGATTCCACTATTATTAGTGAGCAATAATGGAATAATTCCTGCATATTCATAGAGATAGGGGACACAAGTCACATGGATATAGTAAGTCTCGCTTGGGCTGCTTTAATGGTAGTCTTTACATTTTCCCTTTCACTCGTAGTATGGGGAAGAAGTGGACTCTAAGGGTACTACGAAATTGAGTTCGCTTTTTTAACTATCTAATACTAAAAAAAAAAGAGTATGGTAGAAAGAAATATATGACTCTTTTCTTTCTACCATACTATCCCATCTCATAGAATACTGCGGATTCTAGTCCGCTCATTTCATTTAAGACGAAAAATAAAAAAGGGAATCCTTGCTAAGAACTCCGAAGTCAAGTTTCATTCAACTTAATTATTTTGACTGACTGTTTTTACATATATGATAAGTAAAAAAGCAGTAGGGACTAGAATGAACAGTGCAGTAGCAATAAATGCAAGAATATTTACTTCCATAATCTCATCTTTCGTTTTTTTTACTTCACAATAACTCGGGATTTAATCCCATAGAGATGATAAACCTTTCGCCTGTAAATTCAATGGGATGATATCTCGATGATAATGATATTGACTCGGCCCAATATCGTGACTAACAATATCTGAGCTAGCAAATCGATTCACCGTCCAGAATTGAATAGTATAACATAGGAAGATCTTTTATACATACCGAATCTTTCTAATCAAATAAAAAATGCCTTTTTTTTCATTATTTTTCGAAAAAAACTATCGCCTTTCGGGTACAAGCATCTGATGAAATATCATCTAACTGCGTTTCCGCTTCCATTGGTTACAAATACAAACAAAGAATCGAGGGGAAATGGAAAGAAGGACAGAGTTAAGTTCTAAATTCTGCTCCGTTTTTTTAATGATCTAAAAATTATGCTCCTTATCCCTCTTTCATCGCCCCTTTCATAGAAAAGTAAAAGTTTTTATTGGGTCTGTCGGGACTGACGGGGTTCGAACCCGCAGCTTCCGCCTTGACAGGGCGGTGCTCTGACCAATTGAACTACAATCCCCAAAAAATAAAAATAAGGTGTTATGTATTAATTTAATCCTTTTGTTATTGCCAAAACGATTGAGAATCCATCGTTCAATGAACAATGAACAAAAAGAGTCTTTTCGGTTCTTTGCTCTTTTCTTTAGACTTCCAGATCGTGATATGAATCTAGATTATTAAAAAGATCAGCATTTATGAGAACAAAAAAGAGGGGTATATCTGAAAGTTTTTTTCTTATTCTTTCTATAGCTAGCTATAGGATTATATAATGTGATCTTGGCTCAACGAATCCTTGGGCCGAGCTGGATTTGAACCAGCGTAGGCATATTGCCAACGAATTTACAGTCCGTCCCCATTAACCGCTCGGGCATCGACCCCGGACAAATCAATTCTCAATCTATTGATAATCCATGATCAACTTCCTTTCGTAGTACCCTACCCCCAGGGGAAGTCGAATCCCCGCTGCCTCCTTGAAAGAGAGATGTCCTGAACCACTAGACGATGGGGGCATGCTTGCCCGAACGCCATCATACTATGCTCATAGTATGAACAGTTTGTTGAAATTGTCAATATAAGGATAATATGAAATATATAATATATTTCATAGAAAAAATATGAAGGTATATATTTCTAGGAGTGAGTTGTCTGCCAGAAAAAGGATTGAACTTCATTAAATTTCTCCCACTTTCATTCATTGTTAAGATAAGATGTGATATACCTATCACACTAAACCAGGAAATTAACAAACGATAAATAAAATATGGAAAGAGGGGATCAAGAAGTTCTCGAAAAGGGTAATTAGGCCCGGCCTTGAAACAATTCATTGCATTGATTGATATTTATGCAATATAAATAAACCCATTTATTTTATTTTGAGCCTATATTCAGTCACTAGTGAAATTAAAATTCTCAGTCCACTAGCAACCACGATGAGTATGAATCTATTGTATGTACTTATATATAATATATA